TCGTCTAGTGGTTCAGGACATCTCTCTTTCAAGGAGGCAGCGGGGATTCGACTTCCCCTGGGGGTAGGGCACTACGAAAGGAAGGTGATCATGAATTCTCAATCTATATCTATTGAGAATTCATTTGTCCGGGGTCGATGCCCGAGCGGTTAATGGGGACGGACTGTAAATTCGTTGGCAATATGCCTACGCTGGTTCAAATCCAGCTCGGCCCAAGGATTCGCTGAACCAAGATCAAATTATATAATCCTATATAGAAAGAATAAGAAAAAAACTTTCAGGTATATCCCTCTTTTTTGTTCTCATAAATTCTTATTTTTTTAATGATCTAGATTAATATCACGATCTGTAAGTCTAAAGAAAAGAACCGAAAAGACTCTTTTTGTTCATTGAATGATGGATTCTCAATCGTTTTGGCAATAACAAAAGGATTACTATTAATCCATATCACTCTTATTAAATAATGTATATCGATATATTACCCGCGTCCCGGTTACAACCGGCTGATTAACGGAGATTATAAGAATATATATTCAATACACTTTATTTTTGGGGGGATTGTAGTTCAATTGGTCAGAGCACCGCCCTGTCAAGGCGGAAGCTGCGGGTTCGAGCCCCGTCAGTCCCGACAGACCCAATAAAAACTTTCCCTTTACTATGAAAGGGGCGATGAAAGAGGGATCAAGGAGCATAATTTTATGTCCAACGCGTATCATTATTTAGTTCTTCGAACAAACTCTAAAAGAGTGCAAAGAGTGCATTTGCTGGAATATTAGAGCTTTTGGAATGGGACTCATTATTTATCACACTTCTTTGTCTTCCAAGAAAATTAGATCATTAAAAAAACGGAGCGGAGTTTAGAACTTAACTCTGTCCTTCTTTCCATTTCCCCTCGATTCTTTGTTTGGATTTGTAACCAATGGAAGCGGAAATGCGGTTAGGTGATATTTCATCAGATGCTTGTACCTGGAAAGCTGTAGTTTTATTGAAAAAGAATGAAAAAAAATTTCTTTTTATTAGAAAGATTCGGTATGGATAAAAGATCTTCCTATGTTATACTATTCAATTCTGGACGGTGAATCAATTTGATAGCTCAGATATTGTTAGTCACTATATTAAGATATTAAGCCGAGTCAATATCATTATTAGCGAGATGTAATTCATCCCATTGAATTTACAGGCGAAAGGTTTATCATCTCTATGGGATTAAATCCCGAGTTATTGTGAAGTAAAAAAAAAAAACGAAAGATGAGATTATGGAAGTAAATATTCTTGCATTTATTGCTACTGCACTGTTCATTCTAGTCCCTACTGCGTTTTTACTTATCATATATGTAAAAACAGTCAGTCAAAATAATTAATTTGAATGAAACTTGACTTCGGAGTTCTTAGCAAGGATTCCCTTTTTTATTTTTCTTCTTAAATGAAATGAGCGGACTACACAGTATTCTATGAGATCCGATAGTATGGTAGAAAGAAATATATGACTCTTTCTACCATACTATTTATTTTAGAGTCGTATTTAATGTCTAAGTAAGGATGTACTTTATAAAGATAGAGGCTTAATTATGTATATTTCAATTACATATATGTAATGTACATAGTACTCTAAGTCTATTTATTTTCTTCATCTATTTCATTTTAAATTTGTAGTGATTACAATCAAAAACTTTGAAAGTTGAAAGTAAACTCCTATGATTGTAATTCCTAGATTTCTTTTTCTTTGATTCTTTCGATGGATAACGAGATTCATATCGCAAAGAATAATAAAAAGGGGTAGGGGCATATATTAAGAAAATAAATAGTTTTTTTTCATTATCATTATTAGTATTAGATAGTTAAAAAAGCGAACTCAATTTCGTAGTATACTTAGAGTCCACTTCTTCCCCATACTACGAGTGAAAGGGAAAATGTAAAGACTACCATTAAAGCAGCCCAAGCGAGACTTACTATATCCATGTGACTTGTGTCCCCTATCTCTATGAATATGCAGGAATTATTCCATTATTGCTCACTAATAATAGTGGAATCAACGGTGCAGAGTCAAAAAAAAAAGGGGGGGGGTGTTCTGCACCAACATTATCGATGAACTAATTCACTAAACCCATTTATTCTTAATATTATTTCTAGTAGAATCATCAAATATTAAGCTCAAGCAAAATAACAACAGGTAGTGACGCCCTTCCAAGTATCGAGGGGATGTTACTAATATAACATGTAAGATAATAAAATATCCAGTGTTGATGTTTTCGCCCTTCCTAAATAAAAGGCATAAAAATAGGGAATCAAGACGGATCTCTATCCATCACAATCACAGACCTCGATTTCCCATTTGATCTAATCCTTACCCTCTCCTGATTCTGTCTTTGAAACACTCATAAACTAGTCTAGTCTTGACTAGGGTTACTCAATAGAAATTGAAAATAATTTATTTTTGCGCTTTTTTAGATAACAAAGTGCAAATCTAATTCAAGGCCTAGTTAGTAGACACTACATTAGT